AATTGACTCTTGGATACAAATCACGAGAATGTATATTCTTCCTCGAATTTTTCATTGAGAGGTAAAGGCTTAAATCCTTTTTACGAGATAAAGTTTTTGATCGGAATGGGATATTAATCAAACCGAGGGACCCTTTAACTATTAAGGGATTAATAGAACGAATCACACTTTTACCACTAAACTATACCCGCTACAATGGGATTATTGTATATAAATCGACTTTTTGTCGAACAAGAGATTTTGTCGTAATCAAAAAAAAAAAGATAGGATCAAAAAAGAATCATGCAAATTAGAGCGTTAACGAGAGGACTTAATGAGATTAGGAAAGGAGAACTCATTTAAATAAGTAAATACCAAGTCTTTTGCTGGAGTTTTTTGACGGATACAGGTTGACAAAACTATTTAAGCCGTAACATAAAAATGCATTGTTCAAAAATTCATAGTTCCCTTGTTTTCTTATCTTATTTTTTTTTTTATTTACGTTTACTTTACTTATTTTTTACTGAAAAAAAAAGGAATATAATAAAATTAAAGTAAATAAAAAATAAAGCTAAGAAATTTAGATAGGAACTGACATCTTGATTCTATATCAAAGGAATTGAGATAGTACTTCTTATGATTGTTTCAATATCAACAATAAGCATTTGTGTTTTCGAATTAAATAAATCATTTTAATTTGCTTCGTTGGAACAAAAGAGGCCCGGCTCAGCTAGGTACTGACCAGGCCAAGCCGTGTAAAGAAAAGGTTTCTTTGGACAAAATCAAAGAGGGCTTTTTTTATTTTATTTAGTTATAAATATTATTTATAAAAATAAAAATAAACTAAAAAAAAAAAAAGACTTTTTTCAAGCCTTATTTTGACTTATGTAACATAATAATTATCCTTTTTCAATTGGGGGAGAGATGGCTGAGTGGACTAAAGCGTCGGATTGCTAATCCGTTGTACGAGTTTTTCGTACCGAGGGTTCGAATCCCTCTCTTTCCGTTTTCGTCGATAACTTTCTTTTTCTTTTTATTTCCTTTCAAATTTTGAATTTTTCGCGATTTTTTTTTTTTTTTTTAAGTTATTTTATTTAATAGTTCAAATTAATAGTTAAAAATGTGAAATAGATAAAATCCTACTAAGAACATTTCAAAATCGAGTAAGAAGAACAAAAAACCTTATCTTAATTTAGTTTTTATTCTTCACGCCCAGGATTACGTCCTGGATCATTAGATAGGAATCCGAAGATGAATAGAGAGACAAAGAATATCACTACCGTGTAAACAAATAGTTTTAGAGTAAGCATTACACAATCTCCAAGATTATTTTTTTAGGAAAAAAGAGAATAGATTTTCCATTTGTATATTTGTATTTTATACCGCATACCCTACTATGTTTATGTTTATTTTATATTTTTATTTTGACACTAAGAAATAAACTAAAGTTCTTTTGATTTGAGATTAGAAAAGAATTTTCAAAAAAAAAAATTCATTTTTAATTTAATATAAAGTTGTATTTTTTCATTACCAAAAATTTTCTTTCATACCCCAAATTGGGGAAGACTCCAAGAGGTCTTGCAATGGAAAAAGGTCAGAATAAGGAAATGAAACGTGGTGATCCCGACTTATTATGGCTATACCCTAATTTCAATATTTGAATCGAGGGTTCACATACTGTAAGACTTATCTGATCTTATCAATTGGTAAATTTTTTTTTCGAATAAATCATGAATTTGTCTAGGACAGTATTAAAAATCTCATCGAAAACTTACAGCAGCTTGCCAAACAAAAGCTAAGAGAAAAAATAGCACAGGTATTACTGGCATAACATCTACGATTGGATTTAAAAAAGCGTAGGCCTCGGGCAATTTGGCGACGAAAAAACTACTTGAATAAAGGACAGAATTAAGACAGATACAAATCAAACTAAATATATTAAGCATAAAAAACATTTTGTTCTTGAGGATAATTGTATTTATTTTGATTGAGTTATTAATAAGTTGAGTTATTGATATAAGGGAAAATGAATAAAAATAAATTAGATAGACCAAAAAAACTTCTTTGATTTGAACTCGCCCAATCAAAACTCCTTCAACTTCAACTCTCAAATCAAAAGTGAATAGAATAAATCATACTTTCATACAATATTTTAATTGAATTAGATGTAATGATCAATAAATTCATCAGTTTAATTCTATATTTACACATATCAAAATTCTATCAATAATCTAATTTTTTTTATAGATATTTATACTGAAGTTGACGAACAACCAATAACAATATTAGTGTTTATTAGTGTCAAATATAAATGGGGCGTGGCCAAGTGGTAAGGCAACGGGTTTTGGTCCCGCTATTCGGAGGTTCGAATCCTTCCGTCCCAGAACATATCCGTCCACACATCCAAAACAGTATAATAGTATCATATACTTAACCCATATAAATCATAGAATATATATGATATATATTATATCAGAATAAAGGTTACTTTTTTGAACAACCTTCTGTATATATATAATATTGAAAAAATTTAATTCTTATTCTTAATGAATCTTCTCTGAATCATATCTTTTTCACAAGTTTAATGAGTTCAAATAACACGCAGATGTAATAGAATCTATTTGTGATCTATAAATGTTAAATATTGAACATAGAATAGCTATAATTTCTTTCAGTAACAGTAGTTTAGTCTATCTGACACATACAGATATCCCATAGTTTTTTATTTCAATTCTTTTTTTTCATACTCATTGAAAAAAAATAACAACCTAAATCTTCCTTTACATCATTCTTTATCCACTATTTCATTAAAAAAAAATTGTATTTTTTTTTATCTATTTTTTTAATCATTGATGGTTTAATACAAATCTGGATTTATCTCTCTCGTATGATGATAAAATGCAATGTGGTCTTACTATAAAATTTTATTCAAATAATGATAAAAATTTCAATCAATTAAATTGATGATTTCTTAGGAGTTCTTAGTACTCGAAGAAGTGTGAAATTGGTGAATTTATCCTATCACTAGCAGGTTACTTGAAGATGCAGATTCAAAAAGAACTTATTTATTTGAATTTTATTTTTATTTCTAAATTTCTATTATTTAGTTTATAGTTTATTTTCTAATATTATAGATTTATATATTTTAATATTTAGAAATAAATTTTAATACTTATAAATATTTAGAAATATATGTATATATGTCTCTGGGGTTAAATTGAATTTTTGCTTAGACTTCTTCAGAAACTCTATTTCATATAGAAGGAAAAGATAAAGTATAGATTACTAGGGATCGATCGAACCAATGACTATTCATAATTCCATAATGGAATTAATTACATACTGGTTCCAAACTAAAGGAATGTTATGGTAAAACTTCGTTTAAAACGATGTGGTAGAAGGCAACGTGCGACTTGAAGGACACGATCCGCTGTGGATTCTTACATCCACCATTTTATATTATATAGGAATTATATAGGAATGAAAGTGCTTTTGGCTCGACATCGTTTGTTCACTATAACTCTCATTTTTTTTTGGGGGGGTTGTGATATAAACCGTATCATATCGTACATGATGGAGCTCGAGCAGAACATATTGATTCGTTTTTCGGAGGCAAGAATCTAGGGTTAGTATCAATTAATAAATTCAGACAACTTTGTAAGTCTATTTTTGATATAGAAATCTAAAGGATCCAATTCAAGCAAGTTTCAAATTCAAAAGTAAAATTTTTTGGAATTGGTAAAACCCTTTCGCTCAAATCAAAAGTGTATTATACAGGAATCAACCATTCGTATGATTCTTTGATAGAAAGAAATCACAAAAAATGGTATGTTGCTGCCATTTTGAAACGATTAAAGATCACCGAAGTAATGTCTAAACCCAATGATTCAAGGCAAAGATAAAGGATCCTAGAACAAGGAAATACCGTTTTCAAGTGTCTCAACAACTAGAACTAGATTAAGATGAAGAATCAAAATAAATTCGAAAGGAGACATATACATATAAAAAAGGGATTAGAGACCGCTCAATAAATGAAATGTTTAAAAGGTTTTCTTTGCGAGTTATACAACTTGAGTTATGAGAGTGCAAATTCCAAATACGAAGAATTTTTTTTTTGTTGGGGAAAGAAAAAGAATAAGAAACAAAAACAAGTATTTAAATCATATGATAAAGAAAGAGACTTCTTGGTCTAATTGATTTGATGGTTTTATGGATCTATTTGACATTATAATTCTATACATAAACATAACTTGAATTTTCTTGAGCCGTACGAGGAGAAAACTTCTTATACGTTTCTCGGGGGGGTCTCTACATCTATCCCAATGAGCTATTTATCGAATTGTTGCAATTGATGTTCGATCCCGAAGAGAAGGAAGAGCTCTTCGGAAAGTGGGTTTTTATGATCCGATAAAGAATCAAACCTATTTAAACGTTCCTGTTATTCTATATTTCCTTGAAAAAGGCGCTCAGCCTACAGGAACTGTTCATGATATTTCAAAGAAGGCGGGGGTTTTTATGGAACTTCGCCTTAATCACCAAACAAAATTCAATTAATGAAATATATATATATAAATTAAAGAAGGTAAGGTGTGAATAATTTGTATAGAGTTTTGTATAATCTTTTCTTTGCTATTTTTTCTCCTTTTCAATTTATATCATATTTAATATATTTTTGCTACTATAGAATGTCGTCTTTTATAACGATAAAATTTTTTTTTATTGATGTAATAGATAGAAAAATATCGAGAGAATAAACAGTCTTAAATTTTTGATATTATTGTCATGTCAATGGGTGTTTTTCATTTTTCATTGGAATTCGATGAACAAAAAAAAAAGGTTAAGCTTGCTTTTTTTACTTTTACTTATACTTAATATTGATACTTATATTGATTGATATTAATTCAATAAACCCGGGATTTTTAGACTTCTTTTTTAATTTATTCATACGTCTACACTTTTTTGTATATATGTCGATTATATATGTAGTGCCAATCCAACATAAATTCTTAGTTTTTTTTTTTCATTTTTTAATAAATTGAAAAATTTAATTAAATGAAAATTGAAATAATAATTTCAATTTAGAATCTTTTTTTCTATTTCTCCATTGTATTCTTTTCTCAACATTCATATTGACAACAGTGTATCAAATAAATATAATCCGATCATGAATAAATGAATCTATTTATCTCCGCCCCATAGATTTGATTTTATTTCATTCAAATAAAGGGTTCATTTGATTTGGTGTGATACAAGAAGTCTTTTTTTTTTTTTTTTTTATTAAAATAATAAATAATTAAAATAGAATATTATAATTCTATTTATTATAATTCTATTTAAAGTATAATAAGATATTAAAGTAGAATAATGGATAACATAAGAGACAAGAGTTGGTCTACAAATATTTTTATTTTCGTCGGATCTGTTCATTTTTCTTATGTTCATAATTGATTATGAATTTTTAGATTTTTGTTTTGCCTTTTTAAAATTTAAATGTTTTGATTTAGCCGTACTATTCAACCTCTTTATTTATTGGGATTCCGATTGTATCTATACATTCTAATTATTTTATTTTAGTTCGGGTTGCTAACTCAACGGTAGAGTACTCGGCTTTTAAGTGCGGCTAGCATCTTTTACACATTTGTATGAAGCAACGGATTCGTCTATACCATCGGTAGAGTTTGTAAGACCGCGACTGATCCTGAAAGGAATGAATGGAAAAAGCAGCATGTCGTATCAATAGAGAATTCTAAAAATATTTCATTCTTACCGTATAGGTCCAAAACCTTGTGTAAATTGTTTGAATTCTTGGCGCAGAACAAAATCCATTTAAAAAGCAAAGAAATAAAAACTAAATTTAAAGTTGTGTCGAGTAAATAAATGGATAGAGCCTTACTATACGATAGGTTCCAATTATAGGGAAACAAAAAGTAACGAGCTCCTGTTCTTAATTTTTGAATAATTACCCGATCTAATTAAACGTTAAAAATAGATTAGTGCTTGACGCGGGAAAGGCTTTTCCCATGAGTGTATTATCAATCAATGTTTTATGAATCCTAACTATTAGCTATCTCCATTTCCATTATGTGGTGGAGATAAATGTGTAGAAGAAGGCAGTATATTGATAAAGAGATTTTTTTTTTCAAAATCAAAAGAGCGATTGGATTGCAAAAATAAAGGATTTCTAAACATTTTTTTATCCTAGAATGAACCTAAACCAATTAGGTGCAAAAAGAGAGGATAGAGAGTCCGTTGATGAGTCTTACCTTTTTCGAGGTATCGATCTTTTTTCTTAATATCATACCTTGTTTTAACTGTATCGTACTATGTATCATTTGATAACCCAATAAAGCCCATCCTATTTTCGGTTCAAATCTAATCTTAAATGGCGGAATTTCAAGGATATTTAGAACTAGATAGATCTTGGAAACATGACCTCCTATACCCACTTATCTTTCGGGAGTATATTTATGTATTTGCTCATGATCTTGGTTTAAATAGATCGAATTTGTTGGAAAATGTAGGTTATGACAATAAATCTAGTTTACTAATTGTAAAACGTTTAATTTCTCGAATGTATCAACAGAATCATTTTATTATTTCCGCTAACGATTCGAACCAAAATCAACTTTTTGGGTACAATAAGAATTTGTATTCTCAAATGATATCAGAGGGATTTGCAGTCATTGTGGAAATTCCATTTTCCCTACGATTAGTATCTTCCTTAAAGGGGACAGAAATCGTAAAATATTATAATTTACGATCAATTCATTCAATATTTCCTTTTTTAGAGGACAAATTCTCACAGTTAAATTATGTATCAGATGTATTAATACCCTACCCGATTCATCTGGAAATCTTAGTTCAAACCCTTCGCTACTGGGTAAAAGATGCCTCCTCTTTGCATTTATTACGGTTTTTTCTTCACGACTATTATAATTGGAATACTCTTATTATTCCAAATAAATATATTTCTATTTTTTCAAAAAGTAATCCAAGATTATTCTTGTTCCTATATAATTCTCATGTTTGCGAATACGAATCCATCTTACTCTTTCTACGTAACCAATCTTCTCATTTACGATTAACATCTTCTGGGGGTTTTTTTGAGCGAATATATTTCTATGGAAAAATAAAACATCCCGTAGAAGAAGTCTTTGCTAATGATTCTCCGACTAGCTTATGGTTCCTCGAGGATCTCTTCATGCATTATGTTAGATATCAAGGAAAATCAATTCTGGCTTCAAAGGATACGCCTCTTTTCATGAATAAATGGAAATATTACCTTGTCCTTTTATGGCAATGTCATTTTTATGTGTGGTCTCAACCAGGAAGGATGTATATAAACCAATTATGCAAACATTCCTTCAGCTTTTTGGGCTATCTTTCAAGTATGCAAATAAATCTTTCAGTAGTACGGAGTCAAATGCTAGAAAATTCGTTTCTAATGGATAATGCTATGAAGAAGATTGATACATTAGTTCCAATTAGTCTTCTGATTGGATCGTTGGATAAAATGAAATT